TTAGAGTGTTGAACTTTTTCGTGGGGGGGGGATTACAATTTAATGAGATTCTGAAAGTGAAAGGAGGGTTCATTTAATTTAAATTAAATAACTAAAGTTTTATCTTTTGCTGAAGAAGTTTTGATAGCTACGGATCACAAAAAACACTAAAATCATAACAGAAAAATGCATTGTGGAAAAATCGATAGTTTCTTTTTTAGTTCCGAAAATGAAACTAAAATTCAAATAGAAAAATAATAAATAGTCTTTCTTCTTTTTGTTGTTGCTTGAATATTTTATATTCAATTGAATATAATAAATAACAAGCATTTTTGTTTTCAAATCAAATAAATCATTATTTATCTATAATTCGTTGGAACAAAAAAAGGGGCCCGGCTAGGTACTGACCAGGCCAGGCCATCAGAATAAGAAGGGCCTTTCGAACAAAATCAACACAAAGATGTCTTCTTTTTTTTTCTTTATTTATTTTTTATAGGCTCGTTCGAGCCCTTCCTTTATCTAAAAAAAATTCCTGATTTCTATATCTCTATAGAATAGAATAGAGAAAGAAAGACTCCTTACATTATGTGTAAGGTAGTAATTCTCTTTTTCAATTGGGAGAGATGGCTGAGTGGACTAAAGCGTCGGATTGCTAATCCGTTGTACGAGTTATTCGTACCGAGGGTTCGAATCCCTCTCTTTCCGTTTCCGTTGATGACTTGATTTATTTATTTATTTTTTCAAATCTTAGTTAAACGCGTGGAATAGATAAAATCCTAAGAAAATTTGAAAATTAACCAAGGAAAAACCCTTTGGATTTTATTCTTCACGTCCAGGATTACGTCCTGGATCATTAGATAGGAATCCAAAGATGAAGAGAGAAACAAAAAATATCACTACGGTATAAACGAAGAGTTTAAGAGTAAGCATTACACAATCTCCAAGATGATTTTTTGAAAAAAAAAAGAGAATAGATCTTCCATTTTTCTACCCCATTTCCTATTTTGACACCAAGAAATGAGGTTTTTCTAAAAATAGAAATGAATTGTCAGAAATTCATTTGGAATAAGAGTTTTTCATTAACAAAAATTTCTTTCAGATCCAAATTCGATATTCTTAGGAGACCCTAATATAATAGGGTTAGGGTCTTTCACTGGAAAAAGGGTCAAAAAAAAGGAGGAAATGGGGTAAGCCGGATTTACGGCGACTATCCAAGAATTTCAATGTGTGAATCGAGGGTTCAGACTCTAAAACTTATCTGATTTTATCAATTGTTAGAATTTTTTCTCGAAGAAATCATGAATTTTCTAGGATATTATTAAGGATCTCATCGAAAACTTACAGCAGCTTGCCAAACAAAGGCTAAGAGAAAAAAAAACACAGGTATGACTGGCATAACATCTACGATTGGATTCAAAAAAGCATAGGCTTCGGGCAATTTGCCGAAGAAAAAACTACTCGAATAAAGGGCAGAATTAAGACAAATACAGATCAAACTAAAGATATTAAGCATAACAGACATTTTGTTCTTGGAGATAATTGCATTTTGATTGAGTTATTGATATAAGGAAAAAGGAAGAGAGTAAGTAAGGTATACAAAAAATCCTTCTTTTTCTTTGAACCCACCCAATCAAAAATCCTCCAATTCTCAAAGGAGAATAGGAGAAATCATACTTTCATACAATATCTTAATTGAATTATATGTAATGATCAATAAATTTAGTTGAATTCTATATCTATATGGATCAAAATCCTAGTAACAATCTATTCTATAGATATTTGGACTGGAGTTGACAAACAACCAATACCAATATTATTGTTTCTTAGTGTAGATTAGAAATTGAAATGGGGCGTAGCCAAGTGGTAAGGCAACGGGTTTTGGTCCCGCTATTCGGAGGTTCGAATCCTTCCGTCCCAGAAGCCATATCTATTTTTTTAGAATAAAGATTGTTTTCTTGAACAACGTTCTGTTTAAAGTCTAATGTTAGATGGAATGTGATTATTTTTTATCTTATATGAATTATATATGAATTATATGCATCATATCTTTTTTCACAAACTAAACTGAATCGAGTTCAAATGACACGCAGCTGGACCTGAATCTATTTTTTATCAGGTAAGATGAGAACATGGATCAAAACAAAAGAGTTTGAATTCAAAAAAGTTGGGTGGGCTTTTCATCATATGCTCATTCCCTTTGATATTTAGGGAAGTTAGTTACTTAGAAAAACTTTCCATCCCATATCTATTTGAATTTTCAATGATGGATGTATTTTGAATCGAGATGCAAAAGAATCTATATTCCCTATCTCTTATTATTTATCCCGTAAATGAGGGAGTCTAATTAGTAATTAGATTTTTCTCGAGATCTCTGAATTCGAAACAAGAGCGAGTTCTTGGTACTAATTAAATTCAATCAATAGGACTAAGTCTCTTAGTGGGTTAGACTAAAGCTTGACTTAATTTGGACTTATTGTTTGTCTTTGGAACTAGACAAGTCATTTCCCATCCCGGATCAGGATTCCTTTTTTTTTATGCTCTATCATTCCCATAGAAAGAATAGGGGAGTGGATAGGAGCTAATCAGTATTAATTTAAATATCTGTGTCTGTCCAAATCTCATTAACAAATGATCAAATAACATATTTATATATGTTATGGAATCGATGTATTTTCTTTGAATCTCATTTGATTTAGGTATTTTTTTTTGTTTGGCTATAAGCAAGAATTGTAAATCTATGTAACGATTGGATTGAGGCAGGGGTGATTTATCCTATCCCTTTTATTCACTTTATGACAAGATTCGATTATTGAAATATTACTCAATCCCATGTTAAACAAAATATATATAAAATGAGGAAATGTTTAGCTTATATGTATGTATCGTTCTATTTTAATGACAATAGTCTTTCGGTTTTTGTGAAAAAGGTTTGGGATCCCTTAAATTATTTAAACTTAAATTACTTAAATTAAGTATTATAGAATATCTATAACAGTGACAATTGTTCAGTCTATCTGATAGATACGAAAACCCCTCCCTATTTTTTCGATTTTGATTTTCGCAATCAGATGAAAAGAATAAAGATTCAAATCTTACCTTACATCAGTTTTTTTATCCATCTCATGAAAAAAAAATGGGATTTCTTTCTTCTTTTCTGTGATCTATTTATCTATTTGAAATCAGTGATGAGTCAATTAAAAAAGAAAGACTTATCTTTCCTAAGATGATCAAATGTGATCCTTACTGTCCAATTTTCTTCAAATCAACTAATGATGTCTAAATAGGAACCTTTTTCCATTCGAAATAGTTTTAATAAATATTTCGAATGATTCCTTGTAATGTTGAATCTTTAGTACTCAAAAAGTAGGAAATAGGTCAATCTATCCTATTGAGTCACTTGAAGTTGCAGACTCAAAAAGAACTTATTTATTCGTTTATCTATTTCTATTTCTTTATATATATATGTTAAAGATGGTGTCTTGCTAAGACTTCTTCAGAAAAATCTTTACACATATCATATATAGATATAGAAGAAAAAGTATAGATTACGATGTCGATGTACAACTGAACCAATGACTATTCATGATTCCATGATTGAATCAATTCCATACCGGTTCCAAATTAGAGGAATGTTATGGTAAAACTTCGTTTGAAACGATGTGGTAGAAAGCAACGTGCGACTTGAAGGACAGATCCGTTGTGGATTTTTACATCCGCTATTTTATATTTATATAGGAATGAAGGTGCTCTTGGCTCGACATCGTTTGTTCTGTTCCACTCGAACCCTTCGTTTTTTCTTGGGTTGTAAATAGTCCACGATGGAGCTCGAGTAGAAAGGATTAATTCATTTCTCGGGGGCAAGGATCTAGGGTTAATGCCAATCAATAAATTGGAACAACTTCGTAAATATATCTTCGATATAGAAATGGAAAGGATCCAATTTGAGTAAGTTTCCAATTCAAAAGCAAAACTTGTTGGAATTGATCAAACTTTTTCGATCCAAAGTGTATCACGCGGGAATCAACTGTCCGTAGGATTCTTTGATAGAAAGAAATCACAAAAAAGGGTATGTTGCTGCCATTTTGAAAGGATTAAGAAGCACCGAAGTAATGTCTAAACCCAATGATTTAAAACAAAGATAAAGGATCCCAGAACAAGGAAACACCATTTTAATTGTCTCGATAGTCTCAATAACTGGATCAGACTGAAGAATCAAAATAGAATTTTAAACGAGACAAACAAAAGGGGGTAAAGACCACTCAATAAATGAAATTGATTAAATATTTTTTCCTTTAAGCTATTTGAGAGTTATCTAACTTGAGTTATGAGTACGAATGCTTTCTTTTTCATTTTCAGGAAGGAAGAAGAAAAAAAGACTTAAATCATAGTCTAATTGATTTTCTAGGCCCATTTGTCATTTATTAGAATTCCATACATAGACAAAACTTCGAATCAAATCATTTTTTCTCGAGCCGTACGAGGAGAAAACTTCCTATACGTTTCTAGGGGGGGTATTGTTCATCTACATCTATCCCAATGAGCCGTCTATCGAATCGTTGCAATTGATGTTCGATCCCGAAGAGAAGGAAAAGATCTTCGAAAAGTGGGTTTTTATGATCCAATGAAGAATCAAACTTATTTAAATGTTCCTGCTATTCTATATTTCCTTGAAAAAGGTGCTCAACCTACAGGAACTGTTCAGGATATTTTAAAGAAGGCGGAAGTTTTTAAGGAACTTCGACCTAATCAAACGAAATTCAATTAAAGAAATACCAAGGGGGGGGGGTAGTGATTTGTATATAACTTTGTATAACTTTTTCTCTACTATTTTTTCATTTACCCCCTTATCCTGCTTTATTCGTATCTATTTATCATTACTTCTGTCGAATTCCATGGTCGATAACAACAAAACCTTAGTTTATTGATCATATAAATCTCAAATTCGGACATTTCATTTCTTTCAATTATGTGGTTTTCATTGGAATTTGACTAACCAACATTGATGGAATACATTAAAAATC